AAAATACAAATGATCTTGAACTACAGCATCTGACCATATATGTATTACAATAAATAAGGAGGATTTTCAATGCGAGATATAAAAACATATCTTTCCACAGCGCCTGTGCTAACTACTCTATGGTTTGGGTCTTTAGCGGGTCTATTGATAGAAATTAATCGTTTATTCCCGGATGCTTTGTCATTCCCTTTTTTCTAGTTATTAATATTATATTAATATTATTAATATGCGAAAAAAATGAAGAAAATTTGAGATACAATTCTACGTGACGTGACTCAAACTTAGTCCCCCTTTTTTTCAGTTCTTTAGGATAGGAAGGAAAGAGAAAGAAAAAGTATATTGAACCTCAGCAAAAATCCGGTGGATCTAAGATCCCATTTTGGAGAACAGAAATGGAAAGGGGGTCCAGTCTAAGGTAAAAAAAAAGCTCCACGAAATCATAGCATAAAAAAAAGATACTTAAATGAAATACTGGGATTAGGATAGGAATAATTGATAGTTAGAAAAAAATTGTATTACTTACATTATTACTATATATATAATAATATTCTATTAATATTAATTAGAATTACAACAAAATATTTAGAAATTCCATTTCTAATTAGTAACTTCTATTGATATTGATTTTTTTTCTTTTTTGTTCTTTTCGTCTTCTTAGGTTCGGGTCGAAAACAGAAGAGTTAAGTTGATCAAACAAAAATACAAAGGGGGTTCATGGCTAAGGGTAAAGATATCCGAGTTAGAGTTATTTTGGAATGTACCAGTTGTGTCCAAAATGGTGTCAATAAGGAATCGCCAGGCATTTCTAGATATATTACTCAAAAGAATCGGCACAATACACCCAGTCGATTAGACTTGAGAAAATTTTGTCGATATTGTCACAAGCATACGATTCATGGGGAAATAAAGAAATAAATCGAACGTGTGTTTGATCTTTCAAGGGGGCAGGAAAAGGAAGAACTTAACATATCTTAACATAAACATATATATATATATAATATACAAATAAAAATATAGAATATACAAAAAAACCTATTTCGGTCGGATCTGAAATGAATAAAGAAAATAAAGAAATAGAATTTTAGAGATAAGGAATAAACCATGGATAAATCCAAGCAACCTTTTCGTAAATCCAAGCGATCTTTTCGTAGGCGTTTTCCCCAAATTGAATCGGGGGATCGAATTGATTATAGAAACATGAGTTTAATTAGTCGATTTATTAGTGAACAAGGAAAAATATTATCTAGACGGGTGAATAGATTGACCTTGAAACAACAACGATTAATTACTATTGCTATAAAACAAGCTCGTATTTTATCTTTGTTACCTTTTCTTAATAATGAAAAACAGTTTGAGAGAGCCGAGTCAATCCCTAGAACTACCGGTCCTAGAACCAGAAACAAATAGATATACTCTTCCATTGATTCAAAACTTCAATCGGAATTCAAGCTCAGATTGATGTTTTGTTCGAAAAGCCTCAAATCCAGATTTTATTGTTGTGTTATAAGAAACAACAAATAGGGAAAGAATAAATCTTTTTTTTTTTGAAAGATGTTCGTTCATTTCTACTACTTATCTTATCTGAATTTTTTTTATTCTATCTTCCCGGAGAATGGACTCCGGGGAATGCAATTCGGTTTCAATCATTCCTATATATGACTTTAGAATGTCTTTTATTTCATAATTTTATTGGAAATCATGTAAAGACAATTTTTATTTGATATAGCTATTTGCGCAAGTATTTTACGATTAAGAAGTAATTGCTTCTTGTACAGATTGTGTATTAATCTACTATAACTATAGAATACCCCTTTCTCACGAGCCGCTGCATTTATCCGAGCGATCCACAAACGACGAAAGTCCCTCTTTTGCCTGCCTCTATCTCGATGAGAGGAAACCAAAGCTCTCATTTTCTGTTGAGTAATGGTTCGAGTAAGTCTTGAATGCGCCCCTATAAAGGTTGATGCAAATAAACGAATTTTTGTTCGACGTCTCCGAGCTATATATCCTCGTCTAACTCTGGTCATTGAATCAAATTACACTTTAATGAATGAATAACTAATTGATTTCTCTTCTTTCAGTCATCCTTTTATCCCCCGGTTGATTAATAACAAAACGGATTATTCCGATATATAAAATATAAATTCCAATGGCTTTTGCTACTATGACCTTCCCAACCACTATTTTGAATCCTTACAGGTAAAATACCTAGAAATAAGAAATTCTAACGATATTAAATAAAAGCAAAAAATAGTGGGTTCCATCGTTTCTATGGTTATTTCATAAACGGTGAGGTCCTCTCTATACACCGGAGCCTCTTCTTTCATTTAATCAAATGTTATTGTAAACTTGTATAGTTCACTCTCTTTGGCTCTACCAATCAATTATACAGTAATAGATCTTTTCACAAAAAAGGCTATCCATACAGTGACGGCATTTAATTATGAAAGTTGGCTAGGTAGCTGACCTTGTTAGTCCGTTCTTTCAAGAAAGGGAGCATAACCTTTTTGCTTCTTGTAGTACTATTTCCTCCGCTTAATGGATAACTATTTGCTACCAATGGGGAATTGCTTTTCATCTCAAATTGAGGTGATTGGATTTGCACCAATGGAAACCATAAATTTCATACACAAAAAATATAGGTATATGATAGATCCTCATCCTCATTTTTAGATAGTAAAAATGGCTCTTTCCACTCTATACTATCCTATTGCTGATTGGTACTGGAAAAATGGTTTTGTTTGTTCGAACTCATGATCTAAACGAGTCGCACATACACCCTAGTACATGTTCCCCGACGCTGAGGACATCCTCGAAGTGCGGGGGATTTCGTGATTTTTCTTATTGGCTGTCTTGTGTTTCTAATAAGTTGTTTAATTGTCGGCATATCATACATATATATAATATAATAGGTTGGTTTAGATCGATCTTAACCTGATGATTGATGATTATGAATTATTTCTATTCAATATCAAATCACGAAAAATTGGAATTCTGATTTGAAATGGAATCATGTATTTACACGAAATCTCCAGTATTTTCATTTTCGACCGCTACAAGATCAACAATACCATGAGCTTGGGCTTCTGTTGCTGACATAAAAACATCCCTTTCCATGTCTTCGGATATAACCCATAAAGGGTTGCCCGTTCTTTGTACATAAACCTTTGTGAGGGTTTCGCGAAGTTTCAGTAGTTCTTCCGCTTCCAGGATAAATTCCCCTGCTTGTGCCTCATAAAAAGAACTAGCAGGTTGGTGAATCATGACCCTGATAATATTGATATAACATCATGCATGAACGGTTCTTCTATCTTGCAGGATTGGGCTAAAGTAAGGGATAAAAAAACAAGAAGAAAAAAAACAAATAGAATGGAACAGCCGTACAGGCATCTTTTGTGCATTGCATACGGCTCTGCAATGGCATTTCTTCCTCCCTTCTCTTCAATTTCTATTCTATCGAAGAAAAAAATAGAATCCATCCGATCCAGATCGTTGAATGATCCATTTACCACCCTTCCTTTCGTATTGTAGGAGTCAAAAAATACTATGATGGTTCTGTTGCTTTCTATATTTATCTCGTCTGTGATTTAGCAATCCCAAAGTTTCTTTTTTTTTTCATTTTCGTACTCTTTCTTTCGTAACGTAACTATCATAAAGATAAAGAGACTTCTGGTGTGGAAGAAAAAGGGTTTGTGACGCTGAAATGTACTCCTGACACATAAGAATCAAATCGGAATAACCTTTGTTTCATACTACTATCTCGATACAAAATCTCATGTTAGGAAAAACAATACTAGTTTGTTCATATCGAACTCGAAGTGCCATGCTATTATTACCTATTTTTCATATTATTCACATTCGATATGGCGAAGGCATAGTCTTCTTCTTTTTTTTTTTCAAATAAAAACTCATTGGCGCCAAGCGTGAGGGAATGCTAGACGTTTGGTAATTTCTCCTCCGACCAGAATGAAAGATCCCATTGAAGCGGCTAATCCCATGCAAATTGTATGCACATCGGGCGAAACAAATTGCATAGTATCATAAATGGCTATTCCTGGTATTACCCATCCGCCGGGAGAGTTTATAAACAAATAAAGATCCCTAGTATCATCTTCTATACTGAGATATACCATGAGACCAACAAGTTGATTTGAGATCTCACTATCAACTTCTTGGCCTAAAAAAAGTAATCTTTCTCGATAAAGTCGGTTGATTAGGACAAAATTGTATCCCCTTTGAACCGTACGCGCATCTTTGGATGCATACGGTTCAAAAAAATTGTGAAAAAAGAACCAATGTGTCGATTCCAATCCTATCTCTTTTTTTTGTAACAGATTTCCGTTTTTCTAATGAAAATAAAGGGGTTTTCTTCTATTTTTCAAAAAAAAACATAAGTTTTGGCTCCCTTCCATATCCCTAAAAAAAAAAGAATTTACTGAACTTCATTTTTTGTATTAACCTTTCATTGATGTATTGTTTCGTCGAGATTCAAATCACGATGTCATTTTCTTGTTCCTGAATGGGTCCTTTCAATTCTTTTAGGTTCATGTTCTACTCCGGGGAAAGATCTATCCGAATTCTATTTGCACATATAGGACAAATAATTTCAGTACCATTTCTTTTTGCTACGACTTTAAAAATTCGTTTTATGCCTCTCCCAAACTATTCGATGTATTCATCATATTGGTTGGCATGTCAGTTTGAGATCACTCCTATAATTGAATTTAATATTACGAATCGTCTATGCTACAAGCGGTAATTGTAAATATATTACTATTACCAATTTGTTTGGTATTTTCTGAACGGAGCCTGGATATTTTCTTTTTTTAGTCCAAGTCAACCATAAATTCTTCTAATTGATAATATTGATCCTCAATAGAAATTGATCCAATTTCACTTCACGCTCCGAATGATTGAAGAACCAATCAATACAATATTTCTTGGGCGAAACAGAGGATATCTCGATCGGGGGAGAAAACGGGTAAATCCCATATGACCCAATATGTCTGACAAGTCGCACTATACGTCAACCCAAACTGCATCTTCCTCTCCAGGACTCCGAAAAGGTACTTTTGGAACACCAATGGGCATTAAATTAAAGAAAAAAATTAAGTACTATACTTCACTTTAATATGGAAACGTAAGAATGAGTTTATTGTCTTCATCATTTTTTTCTGTTTATTCTACTAGTTTATACATAAATGGGAAGGTTTTTAGAGAAAGAGAGAATGAATAAATACAAATTTTAATGAAGGGATCAATCGTTCTAATAATAAACAAGTATCCATCCATTCGTTCCCACAAAATGGGACCGATGCTCCCATTGCGTATTGGTACTTATCGGGTATAGAATAGATCTGCTTCTCTTTGTTCTTACGAACAGAATTCTTCCGTTATTTTAAACGGAATAGAATAAATAGTAACCTTTTCTCATACAGAATCCGCTCAAAAGTACATAGTATATTCCAATGCGATAAAGTTACATAGTGTCTATTTTTCTTTGATAAAGGGGTATTTCCATGGGTTTGCCTTGGTATCGTGTTCATACTGTCGTATTGAATGATCCCGGTCGATTGCTTTCTGTCCATATAATGCATACGGCTCTAGTTTCTGGTTGGGCCGGTTCTATGGCTCTATACGAATTAGCGGTTTTTGATCCCTCTGACCCCGTTCTTGATCCAATGTGGAGACAAGGTATGTTCGTTCTACCCTTCATGACTCGTTTAGGAATAACCAATTCGTGGGGTGGTTGGAGTATTTCAGGAGGAACTGTAACGAATTCAGGTATTTGGAGTTATGAAGGCGTAGCAGGTGCACATATTGTGTTTTCTGGCTTGTGCTTTTTGGCGGCCATATGGCATTGGGTGTATTGGGACCTAGAAATATTCTGTGATGAACGTACGGGAAAACCCTCTTTGGATTTGCCCAAGATCTTTGGAATTCATTTATTTCTCTCAGGGGTGGCTTGCTTTGGCTTTGGCGCATTTCATGTAACAGGTTTATATGGTCCTGGAATATGGGTGTCCGATCCTTATGGACTAACTGGAAAAGTACAATCTGTAAGCCCAGCGTGGGGCGCGGAAGGTTTTGATCCTTTTATTCCGGGAGGAATCGCTTCTCATCATATTGCAGCGGGTACACTGGGCATATTAGCGGGCCTATTCCATCTTAGTGTCCGTCCGCCTCAACGTCTATACAAAGGATTACGTATGGGCAATATTGAAACTGTACTTTCTAGTAGTATCGCTGCTGTTTTTTTTGCAGCTTTTGTTGTTGCTGGAACTATGTGGTATGGTTCAGCAACTACCCCAATCGAGTTATTTGGTCCCACTCGTTATCAGTGGGATCAGGGATACTTCCAGCAAGAAATATATCGAAGAGTTGGTGCCGGACTAGCCGAAAATCTGAGTTTATCGGAAGCTTGGTCTAAAATTCCCGAAAAATTAGCTTTTTATGATTACATTGGTAATAATCCGGCAAAAGGGGGATTATTCAGAGCGGGTTCAATGGACAGTGGGGATGGAATAGCTGTTGGATGGTTAGGCCACCCCGTCTTTAGAGATAAAGAAGGGCGCGAGCTTTTTGTACGTCGTATGCCTACTTTTTTTGAAACATTCCCGGTAGTTTTGGTAGATGGAGACGGAATTGTGAGGGCAGATGTTCCTTTTCGAAGGGCAGAATCAAAGTATAGTGTTGAACAAGTAGGTGTAACTGTTGAGTTCTATGGTGGGGAACTCAATGGAGTCAGTTATAGTGATCCTGCTACTGTAAAAAAATATGCTAGACGTGCACAATTAGGTGAAATTTTTGAATTAGACCGGGCTACTTTGAAATCCGATGGTGTTTTTCGTAGTAGTCCAAGGGGTTGGTTCACTTTTGGGCATGCTTCGTTTGCTTTGCTCTTCTTTTTCGGACACATTTGGCATGGCGCTAGAACCTTGTTCAGAGATGTTTTTGCTGGTATTGATCCGGATTTGGATGCTCAAGTGGAATTTGGAGCATTCCAAAAACTTGGAGACCCAACTACAAAGAGACAAGCAGTTTGATACAAGATTGCTCTGGTATCTTTCGCTTCTATTTTTTTTTATTTGAATAGGGTACTCGAGAAATATTGACTTGAATCACCTTCTTTTCTTTGATTCTTTCCCTTTTTTATATGGTATGGTAAACGACCTCACTCAAACGAATAGGTGTGAAAGCTATAATTGTAAACCACGATCGAATCTATGGAAGCATTGGTTTATACCTTCCTTTTAGTCTCGACTTTAGGGATAATTTTTTTCGCTATCTTTTTTCGAGAACCACCTAAGGTTCCGACTAAAAAATGAAATGATTTTTCATTATATCAACTGAAGTAATGAGCCTCCCATATCGGGCGGCTCATTACTTCAACTAGTCTAGTCCCCGTGTTCTTCGAATGGATCTCTTAATTGTTGAGAGGGTTGCCCAAAAGCGGTATATAAGGCGTACCCCGTAAAGCTTACAAGTAAACCAGATATG